TAAATTGTATTTAATAATAAATTTATTAGAAATGGTTTAAAAATTATTTGTCATATATATATATATATTTTTTATTTATATATATATATATATTTATAAACAAATTTTATTTAATTATATTATATATATATATATTAATTTAAATTTAATTAATTATAAATTTAAATAATAATTTGTAATTTAAATGAACTGTATTCGGATTATAATGAAATTAATTTTTAATATGAATATTATAAGAAAAAAAATAAGAGAAATAATAAAAATTTATTATTGTATATTAAATATATAATATAAAAAAAAAAAAAAAAAATCTATGTTAAAAATTTAAATATATAATAAAATAATTATGTTTTTATAATTTTAATATAAATTTATTTTACATATAAATTTTAGTATATAATTTTAATTATTTAAATAATAATTAATTAAATTTGGTAGTAATTAATATTAAAAATTTAAGAAATTAAGATTTAGAAATATTAAAATTAATAACTAATTTTGTGCCAGCAGTTGCGGTTAAACAAAAGTTAAATTAAAATATTTCAGTTTATAATAAATAAATAATATTTTAAAATAAATATTGAATTATTAAGTGAAATTTTAATTTAATTAAATTTTATTAATAAATTATGATTTAATAAATTTTAATATAAACTAGGATTAGATACCCTATTATTAAAAATTTAATATATAATACTAAAATAATAGATAATAATTTATTGAAACTTAAATAATATGGCGGTATTTTAGTTCATTTAGAGGAATCTGTCTAATAATTGATAATCCACGAATAAATTTACTTAATTTATAATTTTGTATATCATTGTTAAAAAAATATTTTTTAGTAAAAATAATATTTTAAGTTTTAAAATAAAAGTTAATTCAGATCAAGATGCAGATTATAATTAAGAATATGATGGATTACAATAAAAATATATTTAAATGAATAATTTTATTGAAAGATAAATTTGAAGGTGGATTTAAATGTAATTTTAATTAATTTATTAAAATGATTAAAAATTAAAATATGTACATATTGCCCGTCACTTTCATTTAAAAATTGAAATAAGTCGTAACAAAGTAGAGGTACTGGAAAGTGTTTCTAGAAAGAACAAATTAGAGCTTGTAATTAAGTATTTCATTTACATTGAAAAGAAATTAAAAATTAATTAATTTGAGGGGTTAAATTAATAGTGGTTGAGATAATAAAAAAAATTTTAATATTAAAAAGAAAAAAAGGGGGGTTTGAGTATTTTTAATAGAAAAAATTAAAAGTTTTATAGTAAAATATTACTGTAAAGGAAATTATAAATATATGAAATTTAATTAATTAAAAAGTAAATTTAATTTATTGTATCTTGTGTATCAAAGTTTATTAAATAGTAATAATTTATTTAAATAAATCTCGAATTTAAAAGAGTTAATTAATTAATAAAGTTAATGTTGTATAATTATTTTAAATAATTAATTAGAAATGAAATGTTAATCGTTTTTAAATATATCTAGTTTTTTTAAAAAAAAATTTAATTTTAAATTTAAATAATTTTATAATTTTTTAATTAATTATAAAAATTTAAAATTTAATATTTTAAGGGATAAGCTTTAATTTAAATATATTATAATTGAATTAATTTAACAATTAAAATTTTTAAAATTTATATTGTTTAAAAATTATAATTTATTATAAAAAATTTTATTTAAAAATAAAATTTAATTAAAATTTAAATTTTTATAAAAAAATAATTTATAATAAAAAAAAATTAAAAATAATGATAAAATTAGTATATTAAATTTAATAATAATAAATTTAATTATAATTAAATTAAAGGAATTCGGCAAAAATTTATATTCACTTGTTTATCAAAAACATGTCTTTTTGAAAATAATTTAAAGTCTAATCTGCCCACTGATAAAATTATTAAAGGGCTGCAGTATATTGACTGTACAAAGGTAGCATAATCATTAGTCTTTTAATTGAAGACTTGTATGAAAGATTTGATGAAATATATACTGTCTCTAATTTATGAATAAAAATTAATTTTTTAGTTAAAAAGCTAAAATAATATTAAAAGACGAGAAGACCCTATAAAGTTTTATAATTTATTTATTTAATATTAATTATATAATTAAATATAATAATTAATTTAAATTATTTTATTGGGGTGATAAAAAAATTTAATTAACTTTTTTTTAAAAATATACATAAATAAGTGTGATATTGATCCATTATTAATGATTAAAAGAAAAAATTACTTTAGGGATAACAGCGTAATATTTTTTTTTAGTACGAATAAAAAAAAAAGTTTGCGACCTCGATGTTGGATTAAGATAAAATTTAAATGCAAAAGTTTAAAATTTTGATCTGTTCGATCATTAAAATCTTACATGATCTGAGTTCAGACCGGTGTGAGCCAGGTTGGTTTCTATCTTTAATAAAAATAAATATTTTAGTACGAAAGGATCAATTATTTGAAATAATTTTATTTATAAGAATATTATTAATATGTATATATATATATATATATATATAAGTATATAGTTTAAACTATTTTGGCAGAAAAAATGTAATGGTTTTAGAAGTCATATATGTATATTATTAAATATATAAATAGTATATGATAATAATGGATTTATTAAATATTATTATTGGAATTTTAATTTTAGTTATTGGGGTATTGATTGGGGTTGCTTTTTTAACATTATTAGAGCGAAAAGTTTTAGGATATATTCAAATTCGTAAAGGTCCTAATAAAATAGGTTATATAGGATTAATGCAACCTTTTAGTGATGCTATTAAATTATTTTGTAAAGAACAGGTTTATTTAAATTATTCAAATTATTTAGTTTATTATTTTTCTCCTATTATAAGATTTATTTTATCTTTGATGATTTGAATATTAATTCCTTATATATTTAATATAATTATATTTAATTTAGGTATTTTATTTTTTTTATGTTGTACAAGTATTGGAGTTTATACTTTAATAATTGCTGGTTGATCTTCAAATTCTAATTATTCTTTATTAGGGGGGTTGCGAGCTGTTGCTCAAACAATTTCTTATGAAGTTAGCATATCTTTAATTATAATATCAAGAATTATTTTAATTATAGATTTTAATTTAATAAAATTTTTTAATTATCAAATTATAATTTGATTTATTTTTATGATATTACCTTTAGGTTTATGTTTTTTATCTTCTTTAATAGCTGAAACTAATCGAACTCCTTTTGATTTTGCAGAGGGGGAAAGAGAATTAGTTTCAGGGTTTAATATTGAATATAGAAGAGGAGGATTTGCTTTAATTTTTTTAGCTGAATATTCAAGAATTTTATTTATAAGATTATTATATATTATTATATATATGGGGGGTTATAATTTTACATTAATATTTTATTTAAAATTGGTTTTTTTATCATTTTTTTTTATTTGAGTTCGGGGTACATTACCTCGTTATCGTTATGATAAATTAATATATTTATGTTGAAAAATATATTTACCTATTTCTTTAAATTTTTTATTATTTTTTATAGGCTTAAAAATATTTTTAAATTATAAAATAATTTTAGTATAAATTAATAGAATAGTTATTCTTTCTTAAGTTTTCAAAACAAATGCTTAATTACAAGCTCATTAATTAATTATAAAAAATTAAGTTATCTCATAATTTATTTAGGATAGGGTTAATAATAAAATATGAAAAGTAAACAATAGTTAAAATTTGTCCTGTAATAATATAAGGTGCTTCTACTGATCGTGCTCCAATTCAAGTTAATAAAATAATAATAGAAATGAATGATCAAAATAAAAATTGATTTAATGGGTAAAATTGAATTCCTTGGATTTTTTTATTAAAAGTAAATGGTAAAATAATTAAAATTAAAATAGATATAATTAAAGCAATAACTCCTCCTAATTTATTTGGAATAGATCGTAAAATAGCGTATGCAAATAAAAAATATCATTCAGGTTGAATATGAACTGGAGTAACTAATGGATTAGCTGGAATAAAATTATCAGGATCTCCTAATAAATATGGATTAATTAGTGATAAAAGTGTTAATATTATAATTAAAATAATAAATCCAATTAAATCTTTATAAGTGAAAAAGGGATGAAATGGAATTTTATCAAGATTACTATTAATACCTAAGGGATTGTTTGAACCAGTTTGGTGAAGGAATAAAAGATGAATTATTGTTATTATAGTAATAATAAATGGAAGTAAAAAATGAAATGTATAAAATCGAGTTAATGTAGCATTATCTACTGCAAATCCTCCTCAAATTCAATTTACTAATATTGTTCCTAAATAAGGAATAGCTGATAAAAGATTAGTAATAACTGTAGCTCCTCAAAATGATATTTGTCCTCATGGTAGAACATATCCTATGAAAGCTGTAGCCATTAATAAAAATAAAATAATAACTCCAATTATTCATGTATATTTTAGATTAAATGATTCGTAATAAATTCCTCGTCCAATATGAAGATAAATACAGATAAAGAAAAATGATGCTCCATTGGCATGAAGAGTACGAATTAATCATCCATAATTAACATTTCGGCAAATATAATTTACTCTATAAAATGCTATTTCAATATTTGCTGTATAATATATTGTTAAAAATAAACCAGTAATAATTTGAATAATTAAACATAAAGCTAATAAAGATCCAAAATTTCATCATGAAGAAATATTAGATGGTGATGGAAGATCAACAAGGGAATTATTAATAATTTTTATAATAGGATGTGTTTTACGAATAGAATTAAAAATATTTATCATTTGTTAATTAAAAATTTGATCGTAAAGGACCAAAGAAAATATTAGTAATTTTTACTACAGCAACAAGAGCAATAAATAAATAAATAATCATTATTATTGTTAATATATAAGTTTGTGTGTTATATAATTTAGATAAATTAAAATTAAATTCATTATTAAAAAATAGAAATAAATTAAAAAAATTTTTTATTTCATCATTAAAAGAAAAATTTATTCAAAATAAGTTATTTTTAAAATAAAATCTGAAAAAATATATTAATAACAGGTAAAAAATAAATCTTTTATTAAATGGGGAAATTTTAAATAATTCATTTGAAGCAATTCTTGATACATAAATAAAAAGAACTAATAATCCTCCTAAGAAAACTAAAAATAAAATATAAGAAAATCAGTAAGTATTAATTAATATTCTTGATAATAAACATAAAAATAAAGTTTGAATTAAAATTATTAATCCTATTGAAAATGGGTGATTTAGAAAAAATATAAAAATTGAAATTAAAATTAAAGATAAAGATAAAAATATTTTAGAAATTTCAAAGAATAGTTTAAAAAAAATAATAATTTTGGAGATTATTGATAAAGATATTCTTTTTCTTTGAAGTTTTTAAAGAAACTTCTTATTTTTGATTTACAAGACCAAGGTTTTTTTTAAACTATAAAAACAAATGATAATAAATATAATATTAGTTATTTTTTTTATGTTTTTATTTGGTAATATAATTTTTGTTTCTAAGCATAAGCATTTATTAATTGTTTTATTAAGATTAGAATTTATAGTATTAAGAATTTTTTTTTTTATTATAATATATTTAGTAATATTAGAGTATAATATATACATATTAGTAGTATTTTTAGTTTTTTCTGTGTGTGAGGGGGTTTTAGGACTTTCTATTTTAGTATCAATAATTCGGACACATGGAAATGATTATTTTCAAAGATATAATTTAATTTAAATGATAAAATTTTTATTTATAATTTTATTTATAATTCCATTATGTTTAAAAAAAAATATATTTTGATTGGTTCAAATAATAATAATAATAATAATAATAATATTTATAAATTTAACTTTAAATATTATAACTTTTTGTAATTTAAGCTATATAATAGGTTGTGATTTAATTTTTTATGGTTTAATTTTATTAAGAATTTGAATTAGAAGATTAATAATTATAGCAAGAGAAAAATTATATAAAGTAAAATTTTATTATAGTTTTTTTTTATTCAATATTTTATTACTATTATTTATATTATTTTTAACTTTTAGAGTAATAAATTTATTTATATTTTATTTATTTTTTGAGGGGAGTTTAATTCCTACTTTAATATTAATTATTGGATGGGGGTACCAACCTGAGCGGATTCAAGCTGGTATATATCTTTTATTTTACACTTTATTTGTTTCATTACCTTTATTATTAGGGATTTTTTTTATTCATGAAAAAATAAATAGTATAATAATATATTTTATAAAATTTTATGATTATAATTTATTATTTTTATACCTTAGAATAATTATGGCTTTTTTAGTTAAAATACCTATATATTTTACTCATTTATGATTACCTAAAGCTCATGTTGAAGCACCTGTTTCTGGGTCTATAATTTTAGCTGCTATTATATTAAAGTTAGGGGGGTATGGATTATTGCGAGTATTAGTTATAGTGCAGAAAATTAATTTAAAAATAGGTTTAATTTGAGTAGTAATTAGATTAATTGGGGGTATGTATATTAGATTAAAGTGTTTTTGTCAAGTTGATATAAAATCTTTAATTGCTTATTCATCTGTTGCTCACATGAGAATTGTAATTGGAGGTATTATAACGATAAATTATTGGGGTTTTATAGGAGCTTATATTTTAATAATTGGACATGGTTTATGTTCTTCTGGTATATTTTGTTTATCTAATATTAATTATGAGCGGTTAAATAGACGAAGTTTATATATAAATAAAGGAATAATAAATTTTATACCGTCAATAAGAATATGATGATTTTTATTTATATCATCAAATATAGCGGCTCCTCCTTCATTAAATTTAATAGGGGAAATTAGATTAATTAATAGATTAATTAGATGATCTTGATTGAGAATAATTATATTAATGATGATTTCATTTTTTAGAGCTGGGTATAGATTATATTTATTTTCTTATACTCAACATGGAAAATATTATTCAGGGATATATAGTTTTTATGGGGGGGTATCTCGAGAATATTTAATATTAATATTACATTGATTTCCTTTAAATATTATAATTTTAAAAATTGATTACAGAATAATTTGATTTTGCTTAAGTAATTTAATAAAAATATTGATTTGTGGAGTCAAAAATATGAGTAGATTTCATTTTAAGCTATTAATAAATATTCTCTTTGTTTTATTAGATTTTTTTTTTTATTTTTTTTTATATTAATTAATTTTTTTATAATAATTTATTTTATTATAAATAATTTATTTATACTATTAGAATGGGAAATTATTTCTTTTAATTCTATAAATATTGTTATAACAATTTTATTAGATTGAATATCTTTATTATTTATAATATTTGTTTCTTTGATTTCTTCTTCAGTTATTTATTATAGAAAAAGATATATGAGATCAGAATTAAATTTAAATCGTTTTATTATTTTAGTTTTATTATTTGTTTTTTCTATAATTTTATTAATTATTAGTCCAAATATAATTAGAATTTTTTTAGGGTGGGATGGTTTAGGTTTAGTTTCTTATTGTTTAATTATTTATTATCAAAATATTAAATCTTATAATGCTGGGATATTAACGGCTTTATCTAATCGGATTGGTGATGTAATAATTTTAATACTAATTTCTTGAATAATAAATTATGGGAGTTGAAATTATATTTTTTATTTAGATTTTATATCTAGTGATTATTCTATAAAGATAATTGGAATATTAGTTATTTTAGCAGCTATAACTAAAAGAGCTCAGATTCCTTTTAGTTCTTGATTACCTGCTGCTATGGCAGCTCCTACTCCTGTCTCTGCTTTAGTTCATTCTTCTACTTTAGTTACTGCTGGAGTTTATTTATTAATTCGGTTTAATAATTTATTAATTGATATAATATTTTTAAAAATTTTATTAATTATATCTGGATTAACAATATTTATAGCTGGAATTTGTGCTAATTATGAATTTGATTTAAAGAAGATTATTGCTTTATCTACATTAAGACAATTAGGGTTAATAATAAGAATTTTAAGAATAGGTTATGGAGATTTAGCTTTTTTTCATCTATTAACTCATGCTATATTTAAGGCTTTATTATTTATATGTGCTGGAGTAATTATTCATATAATAAATAATAATCAAGATATTCGAATAATAGGTGGAATTAGATTTTATATTCCTTTAACTTCTTTATGTTTAAATATTTCTAATTTAGCTTTATGTGGAATTCCTTTTTTGGCTGGGTTTTATTCAAAGGATATAATTTTAGAATTAATAAGAATGAGAAGTTTAAATTTATTTATTTATTTATTATATTATTTTTCTACAGGTTTGACTATATTTTATACTTTACGATTATTAATATATTTAATAGTTAATGATTTTAATTTATTATCTGTTTATAATTTATATGATGAGGATTTTATTATATTAAGAGGTATATTTTTATTATTATTTATGAGATTAGTTTCTGGTAGATTTTTAAGATGAATAATTTTTTCTTATCCTTATATAATTTATTTATCTTTTAATATAAAATTAATAGTTATTTATGTGACATTATTAGGAATAATAATGGGATTTTTAATTAGAAATATGGGAATTTATTCAATTAATAAATTTTTATTTACTTATAAGTTAAGTATATTTTTTAGTATAATGTGATTTTTACCTGGATTATCTACTTATATAATAAATTATAAGTTATTAAATTTAAGACAAAATTTATTAAAAAATATTGATATAGGTTGAGGGGAATTTTATAAAAGACAAGGAATTTATAAAATTGTTAAGGATTATTCTGTTATTTTTTTTATTTATCAGTTAAATAATTTTAAGATTTTTTTATTTAGTTTTGTATTATGAATAATAATTTTTATTTTTATATTAATTTTATATTTAAATAGCTTAATTTAGAGTGTAATATTGAAGATATTAAGGTGATTTTTAATCTTTAAATATATTTATAAAAGATAATACTTTATTTTTACAATGAAAATGTAATGTTTTAATTAATAAACTATATAAATAAAAGAAATATTAATGAATTTAATCACTAAAAATTAAGTTAGCAGCTTAATAAAATTATATTTCTAATTGGAATTTTTATTCAATTTTATCATTAACAGTGATATACCTCTATTTGGTTTCAATTAATAAATAAGGAGTAATATAAACTCTATCTTTTAAGTCGAAATTAAATGCAAAATTGCTTCTTATTTAAGATAAATTGAATTCAATATTTTTTGAATGCAAATCAAATGTTTTAAATAAACTATAATCCTAATTAATTCAATTTAATATATTTTGATTTCATTCATGATATAATCCAATAAGAAGTATAATAATAAAAAAAAATCTAGTTTTAAATCAAATAATAAAATTAGTTATTTTAAATGTAGAAATTATTGGAAAAATTAATACGATTTTTACATCAAAAATTAGAAAAATTGTTGAAATTAAAAAAAAATGTAATGAAAATGGGATTCGTGCTAAACATTTAGGGTCAAATCCACATTCAAATGGTGAGCATTTTTCTCGATCTAGTAATGATTTTTTTGATAAAATAAATGAAATTATTATAAGTAAATTAGAAATAAAAATTATTAATAAAGATAATATTATTAAAATAATAATTATTTATATTAATAATATTATTAATCTTTTTGATTGGAAGTCAAATATACTAAATATATTATATAAATAATTAATTTCCTCATCAGTAGATAGAAATATAAAGAAATAATCAAACTACATCTACAAAATGTCAATATCATGCTGCTGCTTCAAATCCAAAGTGGTGATTTCTAGAAAAATGATTATTTAGATGGCGAAAAAAACAAGTTATAAGGAAAATTGTTCCAATGATAACATGAAGTCCATGGAATCCAGTTGCTAAAAAAAAAGTTGACCCATAAACACTATCAGCAATAGTAAATGGAGCTTCAATATATTCATAAGCTTGTAAAATAGTAAAATAAATTCCTAAAATAATGGTAATAAATAATCTTTGAGATGTTTGAGTATAATTATTTTCTATTATTGCATGATGAGCTCATGTTACTGTAATTCCTGAAGTAATTAAAATAATTGTATTTAATAACGGAATTTGAAATGGGTTAAATGGAGTAATACTTATAGGAGGTCATATAGATCCAATTTCAATATTAGGGGATAATCTTCTGTGAAAAAAAGCTCAAAAAAATGAAATAAAAAAAAAAATTTCTGAAACGATAAATAAAATTATTCCTCATCGTAATCCTTTTGAGACTAAGATAGTATGTTTACCTTGAAAAGTTCCTTCTCGACAAATATCTCGTCATCATTGATATATTGTTAATAAAACAATAAAATATCCTAATATTAATAAATTTATATTTAAATTATGAAATCATTTAATTAATCCAGTTACTAAAGTTATTGTTCCAATAGCTCCAGTTAAAGGTCATGGTCTATAATCAACTAAGTGATAAGGATGATTATGGTTTATTGACATTAATTTACTTCACTAGAATATAATGTTCTTAAAATTGTAATTACGTAGGCTTGAATAATTGCCACAGCAGATTCTAAAATTAATAATAAAATTTGAATAAAAATTAAAATAATTAATAAATAATTAGATATATTAGTGCCTGTATTTCTAAGTAAAGTTAATAATAAATGTCCTGCGATTATATTAGCGGTTAAACGTACTGCTAAAGTTCCAGGTCGGATAATATTTCTAATAGTTTCAATTAATACTATAAAAGGTATTAAAATAGGGGGAGTTCCTTGAGGGGTTATATGAATAAATATGTGTTGAGTATTATTAATTCATCCATAAATTATAAAACTTAGTCATAGTGTTAATGATAATGTTAATGAGATATTTAAATGTCTAGTACTAGTAAAGATATAGGGGAATAAACCTAAGAAATTATTAAATAAAATAAAAAAGAAAAGTGAAATAAAAATAAATGTTGATCCATAAAATCTATTATTCCCCAATAATGTTTTAAATTCATGGTGAAGTTTATTTGAGATGAAATTTCAAATTATAAAATGTCGATTTGGGATGAATCAAAATGAGTAAGGAATAAATATTAATCCAATAAAGGTTCTAATTCAATTTAAAGATATATTAAAAATATTGGTAGATGGATCAAAAATTGAAAATAAGTTATTTATCATTTTCAGTTAAGATTATAAAAAATTTTATTATGATTTTTATTATTATTATTATTATTATTATTATTATTATTTATTTTATATTTATAATTAAAAATATAAAAATTTATAATATTAAAAATTAAAAAAATACAAATAAATAAGAAAAAAAAAAAGATTCAATTAATTGGTATTATTTGAGGAATAAAAGAATATTACTTAGTAATAATTTAAATTTGACATATTTATGTTATAGTTTAACTAATTCTTTAATCATTAGAGATATTTGCTAATTTATCATGGTATAGTTTAAGAGACTAATACTTGCTTTCAGTCATCTAATGAGTAATTATTAATTCAATTAATAAAATTTTTAATTGAGATTCTTTCAATTATAATAGGTATAAAACTATGATTAGCTCCACAAATTTCAGAACATTGTCCAAAAAAAATTCCAGGTCGATTGATGAAGAATCTAGTTTGATTAAGACGACCTGGGTTTGCATCAACTTTTACTCCTAATGATGGAATAGTTCATGAATGAATAACATCGGTAGCTGTTACTAAAATACGAATTTGGTTATTTATAGGTAAAATAATTCGATTATCAACATCTAAAAGTCGAAAATTATTATTTTCATTAGGGGAATTAATTATATACGAATCAAATTCAACATTATTAAAATCTGAATATTCATAACTTCAATACCATTGATGGCCAATTGATTTTAATGTAATTAATGGATTATTAAGTTCATCCAATAAATAAAGTAATCGTAATGATGGAAGAGCAATAAAAATTAAAGTAATAGCTGGTAAAATTGTTCAAATTAATTCAATTATTTGTCCTTCTAATAAAAATCGATTAATATATTTATTAAAAAATAAATTTAATATTAGATAGGCAACTAAAATCGTAATTATAATTAAAATAATTAAAGTATGATCATGAAAAAAAATAATTTGTTCTATTAATGGAGATGCTCTATTTTGATAATTAAAGTTAGATCATGTTGCCATTTCTAAAAAAAGGATAAACCTTTATAAATGGGGTTTAAATCCATTACATATAATCTGCCATATTAGAAATTACTTAAAATAGGTAATTCATTATATGAATGTTCCGAGGGTGGTAAATTTTGGTATCATTCAATTGAGGTAGATATATTTAATGGGAATAAGATAAGACGTTGATTAATTATTGATTCTCAAATAATAATTATTATTATTATTGTAGAGATAAGGGAAATATATGATCCAAATGAGGAAATAATATTTCAGGATATAAATCTATCAGGATAATCTGAATATCGTCGAGGTATACCAGCTAAACCTAAAAAGTGTTGAGGGAAAAAAGTTAAATTAACACCAATAAATATAGAAATAAATTGAATTTTTAATAAGTAATTATTTATTATTAAACCTGTAAATAAAGGATATCAATGAATAAAACCTCCTATAATAGCAAATACAGCCCCTATAGATAAAACATAATGAAAATGTGCTACTACATAATATGTATCATGTAATGTGATATCAATTGATGAATTAGCTAAAACAACTCCTGTTAATCCTCCTACGGTGAATAAAAAAATAAAACCTAAACTTCATAATATGGAAGGTCTATAATTAATTTGAGTTCCATGAAGAGTTGCTAATCAACTAAAAATTTTAATTCCTGTTGGAACAGCAATAATTATAGTGGCTGAAGTAAAATAAGCTCGAGTATCAATATCTATTCCTACAGTAAATATATGATGAGCTCAAACAATAAAACCTAATAGACCAATTGCTATTATAGCATAAATTATACCTAAACATCCAAAAGTTTCTTTTTTTCCTCTTTCTTGAGAAATAATATGGGAAATTATTCCAAATCCTGGTAAAATTAAAATGTAAACTTCAGGGTGGCCAAAAAATCAAAATAAGTGTTGATATAAAATAGGATCACCTCCTCCGGCTGGGTCAAAGAATGAGGTATTAATGTTTCGATCAGTAAGAAGTATAGTAATTGCTCCAGCTAATACTGGTAAAGATAATAATAATAAAAGAGCTGTAATACCTACGGCTCAAACAAATAAAGGTATTTGATCAAATGATATATTATTAACACGTATATTAATAATTGTGGTAATAAAATTAATAGCTCCTAAGATTGATGAAATTCCAGCTAAATGTAACGAAAAAATTGCTAAATCAACAGATGATCCTCTATGAGCAATGTTAGATGAAAGTGGGGGGTAAACTGTTCATCCTGTTCCTGCTCCATTTTCTACAATTCTTCTGGAAATTAATAAAATTAGTGAGGGGGGGAGTAATCAAAATCTTATATTATTTATTCGAGGAAATGCTATATCAGGAGCTCCCAATATTAAAGGAACTAATCAATTTCCAAATCCTCCAATTATAATAGGTATAACTATAAAAAAAATTATAATAAAAGCATGAGCTGTTACAATAGTATTATAGATTTGATCATCTCCAATTAAAGATCCAGGATTTCCTAATTCAGTTCGAATTAAAAGTCTAAGAGAAGTTCCTAATATACCTGCTCAAATTCCAAAAATAAAATATAAAGTACCAATATCTTTATGATTTGTAGAAAATAATCATTTTCGCAAAATAAAATGGCTGAGTTAAATAAGCGATAAATTGTAAATTTATTAACGAGAAATTTTCTCTTTTATTAAGCCTTATATTCAAATAATGATATAAAATTGCAAATTTTAAGTTGTATTAATTTACTAAGGCTTAAAGAGATTTCTTTATAAATAATTTTGAAGATTATTAGTTTAATTTAACTTAAAACCTTAAATAAAAAATAAGGTTCTAGAAAGTATACCTAATAATGAAGTAAATCTAAAAATATTAATAAAAATTATAAAATTATTTTTTATAAAAATTTTTGATCATTTTAATTTAATAGAATAAAATATAAATGATGAATAAATAATTCGAATATAAACAAATAATATAATTAATCTAGTTATAATAAAAATAAAAGAAATAATAAATAAATTATTATATAATAAATAATTAATAATTATTCATTTTGGGAAAAATCCTAAAAATGGGGGTAATCCCCCTAAAGATAAAAAATTAATTAAAATTGAAAATTTAATTAAAAAATTTAAATTAAAATTAAATAATTGATTAATATAAAAGATATTAATAACATAAAATAAAAAACATATAATAAAAGTAAATAATGAATAAAGTAAAAAATATAATATTCATAAATTTTCTCTAATTATTAAAGCTGCTAATATTCAACCAATATTATTAATAGAAGAAAATGCTAATAATTTTCGTAGTGATGATTGATTAAATCTTCTAATTACACCAACAATTACATTAAAAATTATTACTAAAAATAAAAATTTAAAATTTATATAGTAAGATAATAAAATTATAGGGGAAATTTTTTGTCAAGTTATTAAAATAAAGGAATTAAATCACGATAATCCTTCAATAATATTTGGGAATCAAAAATGAAATGGGATAGATCCCATTTTTATTAATAAAGATGAGTTAATTAAAGTAGAAATAAAATTATCAATAATAAAATTTTTTAATAATAATAAATTTAATAAAATTGAAAATAAAAAATTGATGGAGGCAATAGATTGAGTAATAAAATATTTTAATGAGGCTTCTGAATTTAATAAGTTATTGGGGTTTGATATAAGGGGGATGAATCTTAATAAATTAATTTCTAAACCAATTCAACATCCTAATCATGAGTTTGATGAGATAGAAATTAAAGTTCTAAAAAATAAAATAAATAAGAAAAATATTTTATTTGAATTAATTATAAATAAAATTTAAAATAGATAAAATGATCTTGTTGAGTTTTACTCATATTAAAAATTATATTTTAGTGTAAGATGCACAATAATTTTTGAAATTATTAGATATAGTTTAATTCTATAAAATATAATAAAGGTAAAAAAATTACATAATTTATTCTATCAGAATAATCCTTTTATCAGGCACTTTATTATTTTAAAAAAAAGGTATTTCCTTTATATTTGGGGTATGAACCCAAAAGCTTACTTTAGCTTATTTTTAA